ACCACTTCTACGAATAGCTCGTAATGCGGCGTCTCTTCCGAGACCGGGACCTTTTATCATTACTTCTGCTCGTTGCATACCTTGATCTACTACTGTACGAATAGCATTTGCTGCTGCAGTTTGAGCGGCAAAGGGTGTTCCTCTTCTCGTACCATTGAATCCACAAGTGCCGGCCGAGGACCAGGAAACGACCCGACCTCGTACATCTGTAATTGTGACAATGGTATTATTAAAACTTGCTTGAACATGAATAACTCCCTTTGGTATTTTACGTGCACTTTTACGTGCACCAATACGTACATTTCTACGTAAACCTGTTCTCGGTATAGCTTTTGCCATATTGTATCATCTCATAAATATGAGTCAGAAATATATGGATATATCCATTTCATGTTAAAACACATTCTTTATTTGTACGCTGAGCCCTTTAGTGAGTCTGATTATCCCTTTATCCTTGTCTTTGTTTATGTCTCGGGTTGGGACAAATTACTCTAATGCGCCCCCGTCTACGGATTAGACGACATTTTTCGCAAATTTTACGAACGGAAGCTCTTATTTTCATATTTGTTATTCCTTATCTTAATTCTGAATCTACTTCTTGGTAGAAAATAAATTTCTTGCAATTTTTAATCTCGAATCATATTGAATAAAAATTGCCTAATCTTTCGAATCCTTGTTTCGGAGTCGATAAATTATACGTCCTCTGGTTGAGTCATAACGACTTACTTCAATTTTGACTTTATCTCCGGGTAGTATCCGTATAAAACTACGCCGGATCTTTCCCGAAACATAACCTAGAATCAGATCCTCATTATCTAACCGAACCCGGAACATGCCATTGGGAAGCGATTCCGTAATTAAACCTTCATGAATCCATTTTTGTTCTTTCATTCCAGGTAAAGCCCCCTTGAGGTATCAACTAATGGAGGAGAAACGATATTAGACAACTCACCCCCCTTTCTTTTTCTCAAATAGGAAGAGGTTTCGGATTTCATTTGGATATTAAATGGATTACCATATATAACATAAAATTTCTCCGCCGATTCCTTCTAGTCGAGCCTCCCGATCTGTCATTATACCCCGAGAAGTGGAAAGAATTACAATCCCCATTCCACCTAAAATTCTAGGAATTCGTTGAGAGTTAGAATAGATTCGTAGACCGGGTCGGCTGATCCGTTTTAAATTTAACAAATTTCTATAGGGTCTTTTCCTATTCCTGCTATGTCGCAGGGTTAAAACCAAAAAATTTTGGCTTTTTTCTCGATGTTTTCTGACGTTTTCGATAAAACCTTCTCGGAAAAGTATTTTAACAATATTTTCGGTAATATTAGTAAATGCTATGCGAACAACTCTTTTTCTATCCATATCAGCATTTCGTATAGAGGTTATTATCTCAGAAATAGTGTCTCTACCCATGATGAACTAAAACTTTTGGCGTCCCAAAATTGGATATAATTAACATGTTTTTTTTTTATTGGTTTATGAATATAAATTTTTCAAGGTATATGCGCAAAACACAAGCTACGAATTAATCTAGTTCTTAATCTATTTCCCTTCAAATACCCCAAAAATGCAGATCTCTTTTTTTTATAATACTTCGGGAGCTAATGAAACTATTTTAGTAAAATTTAATTGTCTCAATTCGCGAGGGATTGCCCCAAAAATGCGAGTTCCTTTTGGATTTCCTTCTTGATCAATCACAACTGCAGCATTGTCATCATATCGTATTATCATACCGCTATCACGTTTAAGTTCTTTACAGGTACGAACAATTACAGCTCTTACTACTTCTGATTTTTCTAGGGGCATATTTGGTACGGCTTCTTTGATCACAGCAACAATAACGTCACCAATATGAGCATATCGGCGATTACTAGCTCCTATGATTCGAATACACATCAATTTTCGAGCCCCGCTGTTATCTGCTACATTTAAATAGGTCTGAGGTTGAATCATATAAATTTTTGAATCTATTCTTCCAATGCAAAGGGTGAAGAAAATCAAAGAAATATTGTTTGTCTAAGTCTAAAAAAAAAGGTGGTTTTATTTCATCCCCAAGACTCATTTCTGTACGTTCTACATTTTTATCCCGAACTAATAAATTGAGTGCGTATAGGCATTTTGGATGCTGCTATTAAAATAGCCCTTTTAGCTATATTTTCGGTTACTCCACCCATTTCATATAGTATTCGCCCTGGTTTAACAACAGTTACCCAATATTCCGGGGATCCTTTCCCCGAACCCATACGCGTTTCAGCAGGTCTTACTGTAACTGGTTTGTCTGGAAAGAGGCGGACCCATATTTTTCCACCACGGCGTGCATTTCGTGTCATTGCCCGGCGACCTGCTTCGATTTGTCTCGATGTGATCCAAGCGGGTTCAAGTGCCTGAAGAGCATATTTACCGAAACAAATATGATTACCTCGATAAGATATTCCTTTCATTCTTCCTCTGTGTTGTTTACGGAATCTAGTTCTTTTGGGGTTATAGTTGATGGTTG